AATTCGAATGAAAACCACCCGATTGCAGGTAATGCCAGAATTTTCGATTTTGTGAGGATCAATCAAATAAGGTTTTCATTATAAAAAGATTCTATAAAAGCAATGATAAATAGATACTAATAGAGCAAGAAAAGAAGGAAATAAAAAAACATAGTATAGAAAAGATATCCAAAATGATATAGAAATCACTATCCTACCCTTAGTTTTTATTTCCTTAATTTAATATTGAATTGGTTTTTATTTCCTTAATTTATTTTATTTCGTTTGATTAGAGCAAAGTTCCTTAAAAACCTCTGCCTTTTTTAAAATATCCTGAACAGTTCCTGTAGGCTGAGCGCCTTTTTCAAGGAAATAGAGAATAGCGGGAACGTTTAAATAAGTTTGATTCTTGATCGGATCATAAAAACCCACTTTCCGAAGATCTCTTCCTTCTCTTCGGGATCGAACATCAATTGCAACGATTCGATAGACGGCTCATCGGGATAGATGTAGATGAAAAAGAACCCCCCCCCCCTAGAACCGTATAGGAAGTTTTCTCCTCGTACGGCTCGAGAAAAAATGATTCGAAGTTTTGTCTATGGATAAAATTATAATAAATAGTAAAGGAATCCGTAAAAGAAATTAGCCTATAATTTAACTCATAGTCATTTTTATTTAGCTTCCTTCCTGAAAACTAAAAAATCATTTGTACTCATAACTCAAGTTCAATAATTCTCAAATATATTAAAGAAAATTAAGATATTTTTTTATTGAGTGGTCTTTAACCCCCCCTTTTTTTTTGTCTCGTTGAAAATCTATTTGGATTCTTTATTCGGATCTGTGAGACAATTGAAGCGGTGTTTCCTTGTTCTGGGATCCTTTATCTTTGTTTTAAATCATTGGGTTTAGACATTACTTCGGTGCTTCTTAATCCTTTCAAAATGGTAGCAACATACCCCTTTTGTGATTTCTTTCTATCAAAGAATCATACCGACGGTTGATTCGTGCGCGATACACTGTGGATCGAAAAAGTTTTTGCGGTTCCAACAATTTTTTTGAATTGAAAATTTGCTCGAATCGGATTCTTTCGATTTCTATATCGAAGATATACTTACGAAGTTGTTCCAATTTATTGATTGGCATTAACCCTAGATCGTTGCCCCTGAGAAATTAATAAATACTTTCTACTCGAGCTCCATCATGAACTATTTACATTACAACCCAATAAAAAAAGAAGGGTTCTAGTAGAATAGAACAAACGACGTCGAGCCAAGAGCACCTTCATTCCTATATAAAATAAAATGGTGGATGTAAGAATAAGAATCCACACCGGATCGTGTCCTTCAAGTCGCACGTTGCTTTCTACCACATCGTTTTAAACGAAGTTTTACCATAACATTCCTCTAATTTGGAACCAGTATGGAATTGATTCAATTATGGAATCATGAATAGTCATTGGTTCAGTCGGTACAGAGACATAGTCATTTATATTTTTCTTAGCTACATAGATAATAATAGATAATAAAGATTTTTATGAAGAAATCTTAGCAAGACCTGGGCTTTTTTTGTATGAACGCAACTTTTTTCTATAAATCTCTATCTCAAAAAAATATCTAACAGAAATATTCAGAAATCAAAATATAGAAATAACATAACTAACAGAAATAACACGAATAAAGAAATTCTATTTGACTCTGCCTGTTCAAGTGACTCAATAAGATAGACTGACCCATTTCCAACTTCCTAAAGATTCAACCCATAAGGAATCATTACAAATCTTGATAATTGAAAATTGAAAAAGTTTCCTACTTCGACATCATTATTTGAGTCAAGTTTTACTTTTTACAGTAAAGACTACATTTGATTATCATAAGAAATAAATATTTCTGTTTCTTTTCGAATAGAATTGTCAATGATTTAAAGCAAATAAGCTAAATAGATCGAACAATAAAAAGAAATATCATTGTTAAATATTTAAATTTGAATATTTTAGGGATGCAAATTATTTTTCATAAAAATAGAAAGACTATTGTCACTGAATATAGGATAACAATACATACCTATAGGCTAAGCACTTCCTCGTTTTATATGTATTTTCATATTTTGTTTAACCTGAGGTTAAGTAATCTTTCTGCAACTGTGATATATGTCCCATCTTATCTTTATCTGGATCACAAAAGGATTCAGTTACATTTGCATGTCATTTGAACTCAATTTAGTTCAGTTTGTGAAAAAATGAGATATGATTCCGAAAAGAATCATTCAAAATCAAAAAAGAAAGAAGAATAATATTCTATACAATATTAGACCTTGAAACAGAACCTTGTTGAACAAAAAAGATGTATTCGGATACAATGGATATGCTCTGGGACGGAAGGATTCGAACCTCCGAATAGCGGGACCAAAACCCGTTGCCTTACCACTTGGCTACGCCCCATTTCTATTTTTATTCGACACTAATACTAATAAAGAATAATATTGGTATTAAGTGTTCGTCAATTCCAGTCCAACTATCTATAGACTAGAGAAAATCTTTCTTCTTTATAGAATATATTATAGATTATAGAGAATATATTATAGATTATAGATTCGTGCTAGGATTTTGACATGTGTATATCTAGAATTCAACTGAATTTATTGATCATTACATATAATTCAATTAAGATATTGTATGAAAGTATGATTTCTTCTATTCTCCTTTGAGGATTGGAGGATTTTTGATTGAGCGGAAAAAGAAGGATTTTTTTGTCTACCGTACTTTCTTCATTTTTCCTTATATCAATAACTCAATCAAAATGCAATTATCTCGACGAACAAAATGTCTGTTATGCTTAATATCTTTAGTTTGATCTGTCTTAATTCTACCCTTTATCCGAGTAGTCTTTTCTTCGCCAAATTGCCCGAAGCCTATGCTTTTTTGAATCCAATCGTAGATGTTATGCCAGTCATACCTCTGTTCTTTTTTCTTTTAGCCTTTGTTTGGCAAGCTGCTGTAAGTTTTCGATAAGATCTTGAATACTATCCTAGAAAATTCATGATTTATTCGAGAAAAATTATAACAATTGATAAGATCAAATAAGTCTGGGAGTATGAACCTTCAATTCAAACATTGAAATTCTTGGATAGCCGCGAGAAATTCCGCTCGCCCCATTTCCCGATTCTAATCCTTTTTCCGGCGAAAGACCTTATTAGGTTAGGGTCCCTTAGAATATCTAATTGTGGGTATGAAAGTGATTTGTGGTAATCAAAGACTCTTATTACAAATTTCAACTTCATTTGAATTTCTGAACATTCTTTTCTATTTCTAGAATTCATTTCTTGGTGTCAAAATAGGATATGTGATATAAAAATGGAGGATCTATTATCTTTTCTCGTTTTTCTTTTTCAAAAAATGATCTTGGAGGTTGTGTAATGCTTACTCTCAAACTTTTCGTTTACACAGTAGTAATATTCTTTGTTTCTCTCTTCATCTTTGGATTCCTATCCAATGATCCAGGACGTAATCCTGGACGTGAAGAATAAAAATTTCGTTTTTCTTGCTTGATTTTCCAATTTTCTTAAGATTATATTTTCTATATTCTATACGTTTAACTAGGAAAAAAATAGAAAGTCATCAACGGAAACGGAAAGAGAGGGATTCGAACCCTCGGTACGAATAACTCGTACAACGGATTAGCAATCCGCCGCTTTCGTCCACTCAGCCATCTCTCCCAATTGAAAAAGATAATTACTATGTTACATTACACATCAAGTAAGGATTAAAGAAAGTATTTCTTTCACATTCTTTATCGTTATTATATAATTAGGAATTCCATTTAGATGCTCGAAAGATCCAAATAGAAAGATAAATAAAGAAGACCTTCTTGCTTTTATTTTGTTCGAAGTGCCTTTTGGGCCTGGCCCGGTCAATACCCAGCCGGGCCTTTTTTTTGTTCCAACGAATTCCCTTTATTTATAGGTATAGGAAACATACTCTAAATAAGATACCCAATTTGGTATCTGTGTAAGAATTTCCATTGTGGGGTTTACATATACTTATCATTTTTGTTATAATAGAAATTGAGAAGGATTTTTGATTCAAAAGAATCAATTAAGTATGTTTTGTAGTTTCTTATGTCATTCGGCAAACCGAATTTTAGATTCAAATCCAAGAATCATTCAGGAATTCTCAGTCAACGAATAGTTAAGGGTTCCCATTTGTCATAAATTTTGGCTTTTTTGAATGAAAATATACATTTGATTGTTCAATAGAAAAGTGAGGGGAAGTTTTTCGGCATTCGAAGGGGTGGATCAACTACAATCAAAAGGGGAAAGGGGTTTCTTAAGGATTAAATTAAAAAGGGATGCAAGTACAATAAACTAAAGTTTAGTAATCCAACCCAGAAAATTTTATCCTATTGTGTATCGTTTTGGCGGCATGGCCGAGTGGTAAGGCGGGGGACTGCAAATCCTTTTTCCCCAGTTCAAATCCGGGTGCCGCCTCATCAACTGATATAAATCACCCAAATTTTGTAGAACAGAATAAGGGGATTGTTGATACTTGGTTGATTCTAAACATCTATTCTGGGGATTTTGTAAAAGATTGGAAATCTTTCAATCTAAAATTCAAAGAAAGATTATATTATAATGGTCGAAGCAAGACTTCCCGATTCCCTTCTACTGCTAATGTAATATCTACTGATTGGGTCTTGAATTTCATTGGCATAGCCGGCGGCAAACTAGTTGTGGAAAGTCCTTTATGTAATCTACATATTATAGACTCGCGAGAATCTCTGAGTGTTCAGGCATTCAATCACTATTATATTGAGATTGGATGGATAATTTACTTTTTTATAGAAAAAGTGAAAAAATTTTATTATTTTTTTTGAAACGCCTCGTCAAGAGTATATTATACTATCCCCCAACTGCTTCAGAGAGACAATCGGGAAAGGGTACGGATTAGATCAAATAGGAAATAAAAGTATGTAATAGATAGCAATTGATCTTTGAAGTTGAAGGGCAACAAAGAATGGGCCCTCTTTTTTTTTACTATATGTTCCATTTTTACTATATGTTCCATTAGTAACATTCCTTTGTAGCATCATTGTGTATTTTACTTGTGTTTAGTCTTTCCCGATTAGAAATCATATAGTAATTTTTTAGAAATGGATTTATTTGATTGGTTCATCAATAGTGTTGGGCCAGAATCCCTTTTTGACTCTGGACCATGGATTCTACTATTATTAGTGAGCAATACAATAATGGAATATTTCTATCATAAAGATAAGGGACATAATTGACATGGATATAGTAAGTCTCGCTTGGGCTGCTTTAATGGTAGTCTTTACATTTTCCCTTTCACTCGTAGTATGGGGAAGAAGTGGACTTTAGAAGCACTACTAATTTAGTTGAGGAATGAAACGGTATCAATTGTTTTATAGATCGTTCTGCAATGCATTTTTTATTTGATTTTAAAATTATTTCAATTCAAAATATATTCATTTCGAAATTCCATTGGATTCTAGTGGAGAAATGTATTGTATAACAGTAAAACAATTATTTCAGAAAGAAAGAGAATTGGGTCCTACGTTAATTCCATATATGGATTAATCACTACATATATTGTAGATATAGATAGAAGCTAATATAGTATACCAACTTTATTAGAAAGTCAAGTATAACTTTATACACTACTATAACAGTAATAGAGAGTATGGTAAGAAAGAAATTTCTTTCTTACCATACTCTCGGATCTCATAGAATACCGCCCATTATAGTCCGTTGATTTCATTTAAGACGCAAAAAAAGAATCCTTTTGATTTGATTTCTTCAACTATTGATAAGAACTCAGAAGTCAAGTTTCATTTCAAGTAATTAATTATTTTGACTGACTGTTTTTACGTAAATGATAAGTAGAAAAGCAGTAGGAACTAAAATGAACAGTGCAGTAGCAATAAATGCAAGAATATTTACTTCCATAATCTCAATCTCATCGTTTTTTTATTTCACAATAACTCGGGATTTAATCCCATAGAGATGATAAATCTTTCACCTGTCAATTCAATGAATGCATTACCTATCGATGATCTTGAATCGGATCAATATCATGAATAACAATATCTGAGCTATTAAATTAATTCGTCGTCGAGAATTGAATAGTATAACATACGAAGATCTTTTATCCATACCGAATCCAAGATGGGATTCCCGGACCAATCAAAAATTCCTTTATTTATCCTTCTTTTCTGTTCTTTCTTTTCTATAACTTACCTTAGGTCTTCCGTGTAGAACCATCAAATGAAATATCCTCGTCCGTTTCCATTAACTTAACTACAAAACCCCAACAAACAATACAAGCGAAGTGGAAAAAAAGAGGAATTAGGTTGTAAATTTGAATGATCCCATTTTCTTTGGAAGACAAAGAAGTATGAGAAAGATGAGTCGCGGGAGAAAAGATGGAATATTCTATCAACTTCACTATTTTAATTATTTTCATTTTAGTTTAGGGTTTGTTCTTTCTTCGACAGAATCCTGAAAAAAAGAGGGGAAACCCCTTTTAAATTATGCTCTCTGTCCCTTCTTTCATTTCACATAAAATGGAGAGGTTAATTGATGTACTTATTGGATCCGTCGGGACTGACGGGGCTCGAACCCGCAACGTCCGCCTTGACAGGGCGGTGCTCTTGCCTATTGAACTACAATCCCAGGGAAATAAGAAGAGATCTAGCAGAAAATTTGGATTCTTTTTTCTTCTCTCTTATCAGGTATTTCTTAAGAACAAGAGGGTTCTACCATCTGATAGTAGATTGGCGAATTGTTGGGCCGAGCTGGATTTGAACCAGCGTAGACATATTGTCAACGAATTTACAGTCCGTCCCCATTAACCACTCGGGCATCGACCCAACGCCTAATTAGACGTTCCATAATCAACTTTCTTTCGTCTCCCAGGCGGACAAATCCGTTTCACTTTTGATAAAATATATCAAATCAAACTGCCACGGATAGACTGAGGAGTTGACAAATCCATTTCACTTTTGATAAAATCCTACTCCTATGGTCTTGGTATACCCCTAGAGGGACTTGAACCCTCGTTTTCTCCGTGAAAGAGAGAGGTCGTAACCACTGGACCATAGGGGCACCAATGGACCATAGGGGCCTATGGCCACCTTTATTCATAAATAAACTAGAAATAATAGTTGCTGAGGGCCGGCCACCTTTAGGAAATCAAAAAGCACTACACAATACAAATACAATAGGGAATAAGGCCTAAGGCCACCTTAACTTAATATAAAATATAAATCAGCCGAGGGACACCTTTAGAAGATGAATAGGATATGAATCAAACCGAAAAACTCGTTCACTTTTCTGGGGGTTAATGGTAATCAAACTTTACCATTAAACTATACAATGGATCCAAGAGACGGTACCTCTGAATCAGCAGGAGATGAAAAAAAAAATGATTTACCAAAGTCTGATTTGGGAATTCTATTGAGCCCTAAATCATATCAAAGTCATATCAAATCAAATTATATTATATTGAGC